TTGAACCAACAACGTTACATATACCATACTGCTATAGAAGACATGAGTACCAGTTAGACTACGGGACGCGTACACCCGAAATTGGTGAGCTACTTACTGCCCCTTAAGTCAAGAGAATAATAGTACTTTCAGCAAAGGATATCGTAACTATGGCGAATACGTTTTTCTTGCTTTCCACATACCCGGAATGCGAACTAAGCAAAAAAAATTTGAACTAATCCAGCCCAAGGCATGATCTTGGATTGAAGGTCTGGAATTGTGGACACAGGGCGGAGACATACCAGGCTTAATAACGACTAAAGACCATTGGACGACCGGGAAATAGCACTGAACAAGCAGCGGCTAAAAGCTTCTTCTACCCAGTCTTCTCCCATAGGCTCAGAAGAGGGTCAATACGATCCCTTTGAGAAAGAACAAAAAATTCAACTATCAGCGGGTGATTTCGACTTCGAAAGCCATGAGCCCCATTCACGAAAGCCTACAGAACAAACTTGCTACTTTTGATTAACTCGTCGCTACTTCTGACCCCTCTACGTACCCTTTCTTTCTCAATCTGACTCTTCCATGTACCCGACACTGATTCCCAAGCAGGGTGAGGAGAAGGAGGATCTTACAACTACATCATTTATTATTAAAACATCTTACAACACTTAATATTACAATGATGAGAATGACAGAATGTCTCTTCGCAAGGCCCCAAAGCCCCTATTACTACTCCTTTCGAACATTCCCCCAGGGCAGATGTCAGGTCAGCATTGAGCGATGGGATCAAGGAGATGAAAATCGGATGCTATAAAGGAAGATTCCGCGTATGCGGTTTGGCGAGTTGTCGAATGCGTGGTTCCCCGCGTATGTCGTTGACTCTCCCCGAGCACGTATGTGCTTGTGCTCCCTTAGAGAACTGGTTTTCTGAAAATCTCTGTAGCGAGGCACGCGCCAACTGAACGGGGAACGGTATACCACTAGTGCTAAGCTTGTTTGTTCTTCTTTAGTACAGGATTTTCCTTCTTAGGAACTTCACTGCACTTTCCTATCCACCCCGACATGCCGGAAGGGTCCTCCACGGGGTCAATAGCTAGAAAGCTCCTTCGGAATAGCAAGCAGCAGAAAGAGGGGTTGCTGGTTCGGGAAAGGAGTAGGGCCACGGTTAGCCAACTTATCCGGAAGCGGGTCAAGAAAGAGACAAAACTTGAGCGAGGAACGGGCTCCGCCCTAGTTTTTAAGGCAAAGTCTCACATGAAAGACAAAACTCAACATGAGACTCGAAACACAAAACTCGGCTAAAAAAGGATCAAAACCCGTCCTCCGGGAAAAGACAGCAAGAGATTGTGTAGAAAGGGGCTCGAAAGCTGAAGAAAGGAAACAGATTCGGGATAAACAGGTGCTGTTGTGGCCTAGGACTAAGATTCTTTCCTTCAAAGTTCTCACCAGCCAAATTTGAAGAAAAATTCCCAGATGTAGCGAACCTGAACATTGCTAATGCCACGTTATTGTATCCTTCTTCCCCACCCCTCTTTGGGCGAGGAGATCACTTAGCATTGGCCAATTCCCCCGCTCTAGCCCTGCCTGCTTCGGAAAATGCCTTGCTGGCGAACTATAAAGAAAGAGTATACTAGAGAATAGTACCTTTTCGGAGGCATAAGGCCGGTAAGTCCAGTGTGCTAAAAATAGGGCCGTTGATCAAGGGAATTTACATTGTGACTCCTAAAAGGAAGAGGGCCCCCTCTGGAGAATAGTCTTTTCTGTTCCAGTAAGAGCTGTTGGAGGACTCGCTAGTGAATCAGCTGTTAGGGGAATATCCGCAACCCGGCAATCGTAGCCAAAAGTCCCTGGGGCAGGAAGGGGATCCATTGAAAAAAAGTATTCTCTCTAGAGTTTAATAAGGGGGTCCCATAAAGCCTATTGGGCGGTCTTTCAAAGGGGCATAACGGCATAAAGCAAGGCAATCCGTCAAAGAACCTATTCTGGGCATCTACAATTTCATTGCCTTTCGCGGCTAGCTCACTAGCTGATAGAGATGGCACGGCTCCTCCTTCAGGAAGAGCTGCAAAGGCGAAGAGCGGATCTAATGGCCCTGGCCTAGTAGCTCGGGTCGGGCATGCATCCGCAGATGTCTCCTCCTTGCTTATTAGTCGAGTGCGAGTGAAGCCAGTCCAGTCCCTGCTGCAATTGATCCATCTTTTGAAAGCTATTCCTTTCCCCCAGAAGTGTTGATATGGGCCCAAAGGCCCAGGCAGAAGGAGGAGCTCCTCCGAACAACTTATCTTTCATTTCTTAATCCGAGGCTCCCCGACCGAGCATCAGGTTCAAAATATAGTAGAGAGAAGTGAACCGAGATCAGCTTCCACAGGCTGGGGTTCAGGGGCAAAGGAAAGGAGGATCCGTAACCATTGAAGGGGGAGGCCGGCCGCTACACCTCTGATTGATTCGGGAGGTTATGACATATCTTGCTAAGCCCAGGCGGATCTGGGTTGATTCCCATCTTTCAAAGGTGGAGAGGCTCCTTCTGAATCTACGGATTTTGAGGCTGGGACAAAAACTATAGTATAATTGTTATAACTCCTTATATTACCGTAGGTTTACAAGTAAAAAATTGTTATAACTCAGTAAATTACCGTAGGTAATTTAAGGTAAGCATCACAAGTAGACACTAGAGTCGATACTATGAATAGGAGGCTAACAAGGTTAGCTCATAAGTCAGTTGACGACAGATAAGGAAAGGGGGATTCTCTTTCAACTAGAGGAGCTGGCTAGAAACAAGGGTGTTATCCTTAGTCACCTTTATAGTCGTTGTGCAGTCGTAGTTGTTCTTTAGCTGTATAGCGAAGCAAGAAATTTAGCTAAAGGCGACAGGGAAGGGAAGGAGGGAATTTGAGTCGACAAAGGAGCTCACTTCTGGCTAGCTAAGGCTAGCGGTAGCAAAGTGTTCTCCTGCATCCATCTAGAAAGTCGTATTAGTTCATTAACCGCCCCACCCTATTAAGTCAGTTCGAAGCAAGGATTTCCGCTAGTAGCAGAAGGGATTCTCAGGTGAGAGGCATTCGTCTAGCTAAGAGTGAAGCGCTTTAGGTGGTTGTACGACACAGGTGTGGAAAGGAAATAGACCATCCTAAAATAAAAAAAGGTTTATCGGTGAGATTCGCTTTCCTAGTCTTTTTTGACTCTAACCTTAGCCTTTGCTTAGCTTATAATGTGGAGACTGTTTCTCCTAAGGCCTGCGCTACTACTACTGCACCTAGCATGATGGAAAGTGAGATGGCTTTACTATATGGTCGTAGTGCGTTGAGCCCTAGGGGGTCAAAGGCGGTTTCGGTAGGGCGAGAGCAATCTTTGATTACCTGTGCACAATGGAGTGAGTGCGGACAGAAATCGTATCCTATTTGCACCATTGGGCATGAGGTTGCCTGACGCACTACTTCTAAATGATGAGGCGAACAACACAGGTCCGGTCTCATCAGAAGTAGAGAGTGTGTTTGAGCCCACCATATCGTAAACCCTTGTAATAGACAGACTACTAAAATGAATCGTAGGTCTCTAACATAAGACTGAACAAAACTATCTGCCAAAGTAAAAGACTGAAAGTATCCCTTCTCATGGCATCTCCTAGACCTATGACTCGATCTGGAGATCGAAGTAGGGTTGCCCTATGACCTTTAATTGCATTTCGTAAGACTATGGCTTTAGCGGTCAAGGGTTTCTTAGTGACATAATCAAGGATCCATTCTCCTCCTTTTTGGTAGCCATGTCGGTATCCATACGTATGAGCACGAGCCTGTTCAAACCTTTCCTTAATAGATATGAGAATGATTGGTTTAGGTTGGGTTAGTAAAAAAAATAGAGACGATGATTTCATATCGATGAGTTTAGAGCTACTTTATCTTTGGAACGCTTTCCTTCCCTTCCCTCTAGTGGGGAAGCAAGCGTTCACTTATCATCCTGGTGATTCCCGGAAATGCGTCGGGAGTGGTGGTCCGGTTAGACCAACAGAAGTCATGGGATGATGACAACTAAACTCATAGGGCTAGTGTTGATTCATTCTGCTCACTAGCCTTAAATATATATGCTATTTTAGGATCTTCTAAGTAGAAGATGGATTCAATCGGAAGCTCCCTGCCTGGATATACATACTGCGATGCAAACCAAGAACGAACGGTCCAATCCGAGCGAGAGTTTCGGGTTTGGTGAGCGTCAAACACGCCGTCGCGTCGACTCCCAAAGTGTGGAAAATCGCCATCAATCGTGTAAGCGCCTGTGACGACGGGAACGGTCAACACGCTTCCCTTAACGGGTTCTTGTAGGTGTTTGGACCGGATGACCAGGATGGTATAAATCTAAACCCCAGTTTCAAAGGTATAGATTTATAGTCGGTAATGTACGCCCTGAATAGTTCTTTGGTATTTACCATCAGGAACCTAACTATATCAAGACAAGGTTCCCCCCGGTTGGTACCCCTTGACTGGATAGTGCTACCAAGCACTTTCCGACCCTTTGGCCAGACCAAAATGATCTTGGACAAAGAGCACAACGACAAGTAGAACTTCACCAGGTTTTTTTATCCTCGTTCCGCACCTTCCACTTTTGACGGTGGAAGGACGTATCACAGGCGCTTCTTTGAAGCGCCCTCGACTTAAGAATCAAGAAGATTGATGTATATGGAGATTCGTCACTTATCATCTTTCAGACAACTGGTGATTGGAAAACCAAAAAGAAGAAGCTCATTCCCTACCATCAGTATCTGGAAGATATCAGCCAGACGGATTACCTTCAATTATCTGTGTCGAGGACGAAGAATCAGTTTGCTAACGCATTGGCCACACTGATCAGTAGAAGGTATTGATATCCGGCCAATAGAGTCGACGAATCGGATTGAAATCAGTGTGAAGAAAAGTCATGCGAGGACTAATCAAGCACAGCTAAATAGTAGTCATGTCCACAAAGAAAGGAAAAAAGATCGTCAACGCTTCCAACGCCCGTAGGAACTAAGTTGGAAGTTGGGCCGG